AACTAGAACCTAAACATAAGAATCTTTGACGAACAGAATCAAGAATAATTATTATTTCGACACAAGAAAAGAATTTTATACGTCCCTTTCTTGTGTCGAAGACTAGGAAAACGACTAATCCTTCCTAACAAAATGGGTTCCCCTCATTTATTCTTTCTTTTCTATTCTCCGCTTATTTTTTTTATGTTTAGTATCTAGTCAATTTTTTCTATTTGAATAGAAAATCAGTGATGCATTATATTCTATTTTAATATGACTGATCACACCACTCCAATTTAGAAACAAAGAAAAGGTAAATTGAAAAACTTTTATTTACAATATACATACCATCATCAGTGCTATGTACAAGTAATTACTTATAGCTAGTAGAAAAAAGAATAGAAACAAGTAAACAAAAGACTTTGCATTCTTTTTTTATTATATAGAACCTAATTTCCAACAAGAATTTTGTCCTTTTTCCACGAACTTGATGTTGATAAATTCAAGGACCTAGAAATTCATTTCGGACAATTGCACTTTTTCAAACTGTTTCTTTTTAAGAACCAAAAAGATTTGTGCCAAAATCACGGATGCCAAGAAGAACAAAAGACCTTGAACACGTAATGGATCTTGAAGTACTATTTCTGCATCTCCCTGACCAAATCCCCCCACATTAGGATTACTTGTTAATGGTTGATCAAGTTTGATAGACTCACTCTCTGAAACAAGAAGTTCGGGTCCTGGAGGAATAATATCAACCACTTGACGCCCGTCTGATGGATCCCCTATAGTTATTTCATATCCCCCTTTTTCCTTTCGTATTATTTTCGTTACTATACCTGCTGCTGTAGCATTATAAACCGTATTATTACTCTTGCTCCCGTCCGGATAAATCTGCCCCCGCCCTCTGTTTCCACCTACATATATGGGATATTTTAAGAAGTGAACATCCTTCTTAGTTGCAGGGTCGGGAGAAAGAATAGGAAAGGTAATTTCACTATATTTCTGACCCGGAACAGGACCTATCACAAGAATATTTTTTTTAGTAGGGCGATAACTTTGAAAAGACAGATTTCCTATCTTTTCTTTCATCTCGGGCGAAATACGATCGGGGGGGGCTAATTCAAACCCTTCAGGTAAAATCAGAACAGCCCCGACATTTAAACCACCCTTTTTCCCATTAGCAAGAACTTGTTTCACTTGGATATCATAAGGAATTCGAACAACTGCCTCAAATACAGTATCAGGAAGTACCGCTTGTGGAACCTCAATATCCACAGGCTTATTAGCTAAATGGCAATTGGCACATACAATACGCCCAGTTGCTTCTCGTGGATTTTCATAAACCTGTTGTGCAAAAATGGGATATGCATTTGAAATGTATGTCTGAGTTATTATGTATATCACGAGGGATACGGAAATAGATCGAGTAATCTGTTCCTTTATCCAAGAAAGGGTAGTTCTAGTTTGCATGGTCCAATCATTGATCCCGAAAATTTCTACAATAAATTAGGTAGGTTGCTAGTATAGTTCCCTATCCACGATTCCGCTCTTTACTAAACGAATTTCACTGCAAGATAGGAAAATCCCCCTAGATTGCTAGAACTAGGAAGTATTATTTTGAATGCGCTTTTCCTATGTTAAACAGTAACAAACATTCGAATTGGATTAAGATTACAGTGGACCGTTTTTCAATCATTCATTGAATGATAAATCACTACAAGTGATGGAGATATACGATTTAAATACCGGAAAATCCAATATTTGAAAATTGTATCTATAATGACTGGAAAAGTGGAAACAAGCCCAGATATAATTTGATCATTATAAGAAAACCCAAAATCTTTGTACACAAAGCTAAGCAGAAATTCCCAACCGTGGGGTGAATGGAATCCGATACATAAATCGGTTAATAAAAGAATAGAAAAAGCTTTGATTGTGTCACTTAAGTTATATAAGAATTCCTGAACCCAAGAGTTAAAAAGAATAAGTTCTTTATTACCCAGAAGAGAATAACCACTTAGAATAACAAAATAGGTTAGATTTGTCGAGAAGTGTAAAATCGTATGAATACGATTCTCATTATGCATCTTGATCAATTGGATTGTTTCTTTTTGTATCCCTATACTCAATTTTGGAGTATGTATCTCCGAAAATTCCTTTATCATTTCTTCCACCAAGAAAAGTTCCTTTAATTCTATGAATTTTTCTAGAATGCTCTTTTCTTGAATCTGATTCAAAAAAATTTCATATTTCCTAGTATTCCACCAATTTGTAATCCAAGATTCCATACTTTTTTGAAATAAAAGAGAGATCAAACCGGGCAAAAATACTATAAATGCAAAATATATAAGGGAAGTCAATTCTTTCTTTTTTGACATTTTTTTCATCTTTGAATTATTAATCACCCTATTCATCGATTCGATGTGATCTACTCTTTCGATCAAGCGTGAGTTCTATTACAAGATATGAATCCCCCCTTTTTTTGTGATTCAGTGTTTAGTTTAGCCCCTGACCCTACAAAGAATACAGAAATAGAATAAGACCGTTTCGAATTTGAATAAAGAAATCCTCAATTTTTATTTATTTATTTTTTTCAGCTATTTTAATTAGTTAAATTTGAAATAGTTTCCCCCTTACGATGGATACCCGAACGAGCTAATTTGAATTAGCCAATCCTATTTCAAGACGAAATAAACCCCCTGAGCCCAAGACTAGTTGAAAAAATTATGAAAAACAGTGTGATGATCAAAAAATAATGGCAAAACAAGACCGAATTCCGGTGATTTAGTATTTTTTTTTTGGTACTTAATTAAGTTTCGCGGATTTACATACTACGTTTTGCGGACAAAGCAGTTTTGTTTTATGGCTGTTCTATATAATATATGTATGATCCGGTTTGACTACAATGAGTGCTCTTATATTATAATAAAAAAAAAAAAAAAATAAAAAAAAAAGAGGATTCACAAGCTTTTTCCTTTTGATGAGAAATTAGTTTATTTTTCAAAAAATTTCAATAGGTACGCGCAAGAAATAGGCCAATTCAGCAGCTTTTTGTTCAATTTCGCGTGTAGTCAAATTCTCATCAGTACGAGTCAAGGGAATGTCCCCCTGGCCGCGGATTTCCATATAAAGAACACGGCGGGCATAAATACCCTCTTTAACTTCTATTCTTATGGACTGAATATCTTTCATAAGGAATCGGAGGAAAATACGACGATTCTTTCCAGGAAATCCCCAACGAAAAATACACACTATTCCCCCTTTTCTATCGAATCGATCATAACCACTACCCACATTCCACGCAATTGTGCACCACAAATAGGAACTAATAAAAAGACCCGCGATACCGTAGAAAGACATCACAATCCCTTGTGGAAAAAAAGAGATTTGATGATATGGAAATAAAGATATCAAATTCCTACCAAGATAACTGGAAGTTCCAACCAATAAAAATCCTACTGAACCTAAAAAAAGGAGACAGGCCCAACCGAAATTACTTATTTTTCGAGACCCTGTTATAAGTTCTATCCATATATGTTCTGATCGCCAACTCATACTAGATCCAATTGTATTTTATTGGAAGTGAAAGAATAAACAAAATCCATTTGACTTTACTCTTTTTGTTTCCGAAGGAACTCTCATCAACTAGCCTTATTCTAATGTGAATCTTTAGGAGGCTTCGGAAGAAGCCGCACCCTATATAATATTATACTAACTAGATATCTGTATTATGATCTAAATCTAAGTCTTGAAAAAAAAAAAAGAAATGAGATTTCATCCCATCGGATCTCAAAAAATCTTGTTTTTTTGAATATGAAGAAATAACGAAGCCATTGCCATTGCCGGAAAAACGAGGCCCACTAAGGGCACAAAAATAGAGGGTAAGTTAAGAGTTGTCATAGAACGGATACCTCGATTTACTATTTGTACCTGTTATATATTGTTATAAGTGTTATATAAGGTATTTAAGAATAGAATAATTCTATTTGGAAGAAATTAGACTCTAAGATAAGTGAATATATATATAATAATTGAGTTATAGAGTAAGTGCAAAGAGGATAGAACTAACTAACTGGGCTTCGCTTTTTTTAGCTTTCTACATAAACTATATGACTGATCCAACAGGGGTTATTAGTAATAATGACGATTCTCGGTAAAGTATAGAAGGATGCAAGACTCTATATAGAGACAATTTTTTCTATATACACTATATACATAAGTATAAGGAGAGTATGCAAATTTTTGCCTTCCCTGAAATTCGCGAAAAGCAAAAGTCGCACTTTTGTCTTGTTTGTTGATAGAGACTGGCGTTATGATTACTAATCATTAATATGACTAAAAAAGAATATCGCAAAAAATTAGGAAACTCTTGATTCTCTCTTGATTCGCTCTACAATTGGATCTTATGTCACCAAAGAAAACGGAACTTTTCGTATTTTCATTTTAATTCCAATAAACTAATTGAACCTAACATTCTACTTGTTTATTTTTTTTTTTTTTTTTTTCAAGGGAAAAAAGCGTGGAGTTGCAATAACTCACTCAGAACACCTTGTAAAGGATTACGTGGTACAATTGGGTCGAATAAACCCTTTTGGAATAAATATTCAGAGGCTTGTGAACCTTCTGGTACTGTCTTATTTAATGTTTGTTCAATTACTCGTTTACCCGCAAATGCAATATAGGCATTGGGTTCAGCAATAATGATATCCCCCAACATACCAAAACTCGCTGTCACCCCACCAGTAGTTGGGGATGTAAGGATTGATACATAGAATAACTTTTTATTTAATTGATAATCATATAAAGCAGAAGATATTTTAGCCATTTGCATCAAGCTCAAACTCCCTTCTTGCATCCGTGCTCCTCCGGAAGCACACACTAGAATAAGAGGGAGAAAGCTCTTGGTAGCATACTCGATCAAACGGGTGATTTTCTCGCCTACTGCGGATCCCATACTACCCCCCATAAACTGAAAATCCATAACCCCGATTGCTATCGGAATACCGTTTAGTTGACCT